GGCTTACAGTGGAGGGAAGTTAGGGTTATTCTGGGTTTGTGGAGGGCCATGTTATAAAGTGGTACGTGTTGTATTAAACATAATATGTACATGATATATATATTATATTATGTATGTGTGGGGATTATGTGTGCATTGTTTGTGCACACTATATGATGTACGTAATACATGCGTGCCACATGTATACACTATTGACTTGCTGTAGGTATAACGGGGTTTTTAGGGTTAAAGGTAATGATTTTTTACAGTAAGTTAAAGTAATGTCCTGAAGAAGGTAATGTTTTTGTCAATTTTTTTATAAATATTTTATCCGCATATATGCTTAATATTTTTTTGTCCCATAAGTGTTGATATAAAAAAGAATTTTTTTTAGAAGATAATTTTTTTTTGTTGTTTTACACGTGAAAAGTACACTTCGGCCCTCGTTTTTGGGGTTTTTCGGGGAAAATCCAGGTGTGCGTCTACGGGGGAGGGGGGGTTTTTCTGAAAAATCATTTAGTCATTTTTTTAAAAATTTTTCAAATCATCTCCCCCTTCGAACCGACCTATAGACGTACCCTGATTTTATCGAAATCCACTTTATTATACTTTTATCGAAGTTTAAGTTCTCTATGAAAATTTAATATGTCTTTTTTAAATTATTGTTAAATTCTTCAAAGGGTAATCTATTTAGGTTGGATTAATAACTTGACTTTAGTTTTCTCCGGTAGTCCTTGATCATGTATATCCGCGAATCATATTATAGTAGCTGATAAATAAACTAGGTGTCGAGGTTATTACCCACGATCAGAAAGTGCCGGACGCAGGAGCCCCGGAGGGGCTCTCCCCAAAAAAACTAAAAAGGTCAAGGAATGATAGTCCACACCCCGGGCCGTACATGGAGCGCAGGTTTGAGTAAAAGTTGTAAGGATTTTTTGTATACTGCAAGCCGCTTAAGTACCTGTCTGTCGGTTCACGGAACGTGAACAAACAATCCTGGAGGCTTACTCAAACCGCCACGCGGAATTAGGAGCCGGTTAGTAAACGTTATGCCTTACAAGGGAGCTAGTCCAGATGGAGTTGGGAACTCAACCCGTCGTATTATGGGTGAGATGCCTATGAGGATGCCTAATGTCACTGGGACAGTCACTGTGTGTAACAGACGTGGAGTCGGCAATTAAAGTCCGGGAGGTGAGTCAAAGTGACGCTTGAAAGGTCTATAGCCAGGGTTACGAAACCAACTGTAGTTCTTGGAAATGTTATGTCCGATAAGAATATAATGTTATGGACTATTGGATTCTCAAAGATGAGTGTTAAGGAAAGGAATGTTTTGTAATAGGGGAACCCTATTACAAAACATGATATGATATTGACTAGGATCTAAACAATTAACCTTATTAATAGGACGGTAATGGAGTGACAACTCTGCAAAGGCGGGATGTTTAATTATAAGGGAATATAAATTAAGGTATTATTAATAATTAAATAGTTATGGAAATAGTTGAGCTTAAACCAATGGTGATTAATAGTTAGCTGAATATGAATCGTTTTCATTATTAACAAAACCTGATCTACTTGGATATATGTAAGTCTTGTGTTTTGTGATGTGATATTAATAAACCATGGGGAAGCCTAAGATTCAAAAGGTAAATCAAAGAAGTACTCTATAATGGGTTATGAAATAGCGGAATGTAAATGAATGTGGATTAAGCATAGTATGTAATGATATAGGGGAAAGTAGATTAATGAGTATTAAACATAGTATGTAATGGTATAGGGGAAAGTAGATTAATGAGTATTAAACATAGTATGTATGATATAGGATATATAGATTAATGGGGATTAAGCATAGTATATATGATATGGGATATATAGATTAATGGGGATTAAGCATAGTAATGTTTATGTACGATATACATATTATGTACTTATGTACTATATACATAGTATGTGGCCTGACCAACTTGACGTAAAAGTAAGTCGGTTGTTTTAGGTTCTTTTCTCAGGAGGTAGTTTAATAAAAATCTTGGCTTTGGGAGCCAAGGATAAGGGTTTGGCCCCCTTTTTCCTGAGAATAGTTTTGCTCTAGAGAGGAATCTCACCTCTGTTCTTCGGTTTACAAGACCGATGCCTTAAAATACTGGGCTACTAGGGCAATGGTTTAGAGGTTTAGTATTTTGTTTTCTCATCAACCAGCGATTGGGAATAGAATGAGGAAGAAGGAGAAGTAAGTAATTGAGGCGATTTGGCCGATAGTGATAAATGGTTGTTCTACAGGTTGGCCGCCGATTCATGTTAGGATAATTGTATTTGTTACTAGAAGTCAGAAGAGGAGTTGCGTGATTGGGCGGAAAGTGAGGCTTCGTTGTTTAGAAGTATGGAGGATGGGGACTAGGAGGAGGATTAGGATTGAGAAGATAAGAGCGAGAACGCCTCCTAGTTTGTTGGGGATAGAACGTAGAATGGCGTAGGCAAATAAGAAGTATCATTCTGGCTTAATATGGGGTGGGGTGACTAAGGGGTTGGCTGGGATGAAGTTTTCTGCGTCATTTAAGAGGTTGGGTGTGAAGAGGGTTAGAAGGGTGAGTAGAAATAGGAGAATGAAGAAGCCTATAAGGTCTTTGTATGTGAAGTAGGGATGAAACGGGATTTTGTCTATGTTGGAGGTGAGTCCGGTTGGGTTGTTTGAACCTGCTTCATGAAGGAAGAGAAGGTGAATTATAGTTAGAGCTACAATTATAAAGGGAAAGAGGAAGTGGAATGTGAAGAATCGAGTTAATGTTGCGTTATCAATTGAAAAGCCTCCTCAGATTCATTGGACTAATATGTCTCCAATATAGGGAAGGGCAGATAGTAGGTTGGTGATGACGGTTGCCCCTCAGAAGGATATTTGTCCTCAGGGGAGAACATAACCTACAAAGGCGGTGGCTATAAGTAGTAGGAGAATTACTACACCAATGTTTCAGGTTTCTTTATTGAGATAGGAGCCGTAGTAGAGTCCTCGAGCAATGTGGAGATATACGCAGATGAAAAATATAGAGGCGCCGTTGGCATGAATGTTGCGGATTAATCAGCCATAGTTTACGTCTCGGCAGATGTGTGCGACTGAGGAGAATGCTGATGAGATGTCTGCAGTGTAGTGTATGGCTAAGAAGAGGCCTGTGAGGATTTGGATGATTAAGCATAGGCCTAGGAGGGAACCAAAGTTTCATCAAATGGAGATATTAGTAGGGGTTGGAAGATCAATTAGGGAGCTGTTAATAATTTTGAATAGGGGATGGGTTTTGCGGATGTTTATGGCCATTAGGTTGGTTCTTGTAGTTGAATAACAACGGTAGTTTTTCAGATTAAAAGTCTTAGTTAAAGTCTAAGTAGGAATAGATGACATATGTAATGTTGATTTTAATAGTAAGTTTTATTTTAGGTTTAGTAGCTGTGGCATCAAATCCTTCTCCTTATTTTGCTGCATTAGGGTTAGTGGTTTCTGCTGGGGTGGGTTGTGGTTTGTTGGTTGGATTTGGGAGTTCTTTTTTATCTTTAGTTCTGTTTTTAATTTATTTAGGTGGGATAATAGTTGTGTTCGCATATACGGCGGCGTTGGCTGCTGAGCCATATCCTGAGTCGTGAGGGGATTGATCTGTTTTAGTTTATGTGGTTGGGTATTTTGGTATCCTTTTTTGGGTGGGAGCAAATTTTGTGAGTGATTGAAGTTGAGGGGGCTGAGTGGGTGGTGAAGAGTCCATGGAAATAAGTATAGTTCGTAGTGATTTTAGTGGGGTGGCGTTATTATATTCTTGGGGAGGTGGAATATTAGTTTTGGGGGGTTGAATATTGCTTTTAACTTTGTTTGTGGTGTTGGAGCTAACACGGGGGATGTCTTGGGGGGCCTTGCGTACAGTTTAGTAGAGGAATAAGGTAAGTATAATTGATAGGGTGAGGGTTAGGAGGAATAGTATTATATATGTTTTGATAAAGCCTTGTTGGGGGGAGGTTGATAGTTTAATTATTGATGTTTGTTGAATAATTGGGCTTTTTGGGCCAATTTTTTCATTTCATGAGAGGTCAATTGTCTGGGTTGAGATGGTTTGGGCTCAGGATAGGTTAAGTTTTGGTAGGAGTCGGTGGATAATGGGGGGGAAGAAGCCTAATATATTAGAGAAGTTGTGGATGGGTAGGTTGGGGTGGATTTTGAATTGAGTGGAGGTTAAGTTAGCTAGTTCTAGGGCTAGTGTAAGGCCTAGGACGGTTACTAGGAGAGCGGAGAGTTTTAGGAGTGGGCTTATTGTTATAATTTGTGTTTTTGTGGGTGGTATATTAGAGGTGATAATTAGGCCAGTTAGGATACTTCCATAGGCGAGGCGTTTAATTGGGTTAATAAGTAGGGGGTTGTTTTCATTGATTGGTGAGAGGGGTAAGAATCGTGGATATTTTATAAGTAGGAAAAATACTAGGCGTAAACTGTAAATAGCGGTGAAAGATGTAGCTAGTAAGGTTATGATTAGGGCTCAGGCGTTTAGGTGTGATGTGTTTATTGCTTCAATGATAGCATCTTTTGAGAAGAATCCTGATAAGAAGGGTATACCAGTGAGGGCTAGGCTGCCAACTATGAGGGATGAAGAGGTGAAGGGAAGAAGTTTATGTATACCTCCTATTTTTCGGATATCTTGTTCGTCATTGAGGCTGTGGATAATAGAGCCTGAACATAGGAATAATATTGCCTTGAAGAAGGCATGTGTGCAAATGTGTAGGAAGGCTAGTTGGGGTTGGTTAAGGCCAATGGTGACTATTATAAGGCCTAGTTGACTAGATGTGGAAAAAGCAATAATTTTTTTGATATCGTTTTGGGTTAGTGCGCAGGTAGCTGTGAAGAGTGTAGTTAGTGCTCCTAGACATAGGCAGAGTGATAGAATTGTTTGATTATCTTGGATGAGGGGGTGAAGGCGAATAAGTAGAAAAATTCCTGCAACGACTATTGTACTTGAATGAAGTAGGGCAGAGACTGGTGTAGGACCTTCCATGGCGGCTGGGAGTCATGGGTGTAGAGTAAATTGGGCGGATTTTCCAGCTGCTGCTAGGACTAGGCCTAGAAGGGGGAGTGTTAAATCTATATTTTTAGAGAGTAAGAAGAGTTGTTGAATTTCTCATGAATTAAGATTTATAGCAAGTCATGCCATGGCTATAATTAAACCGATATCTCCAATGCGATTATAAATGACGGCTTGTAGGGCGGCTGTGTTTGCGTCTGTTCGACTTAATCATCAGCCGATAAGGAGGAAGGATATAATGCCTACGCCTTCTCAACCAATAAATAGTTGGAAGAGGTTGTTTGCTGTGGTAAGGATAAGTATTGTGATTAAGAATAGAAGGAGGTATTTGAAGAATTTGTTGAGGTTGGGGTCTGAGTGTATATATCATAGGGCAAATTCTAGGATTGATCAGGTGACGTAGAGGGCTACGGGGGTGAAGATGATAGAGTAAGAATCAAATTTAAAGCTTATGTTAATGTCAATGGTTTCTAGGTTTATTCAGTTTCAGTTAGTTGTGATGGATTCTAGGCCTTGGTCTAGAAAAATAAATAGAGGAACAAGGCTGATGAAGAAAGAGGTTTTTACGGCTGTTTTAATATAGGTTGAGGATCAGGTGTGGTTGTTAAGGTGTGTTTTGGTGGGGAGCATGGATGAAGTTAGAGGATATAGGAGAATTAGGAAGATTAATAAGAATGAAGTATTGAAGATTAATGAGTTCATAGCTTTAGCTTGGAGTTGCACCAAGAGTTTTTGGTTCCTAAGACCAATAGATGACTATTATCTTTCTAGAGCTTTAAGAAAACCGTGGATTTGAACCATGGTGGGGGAAATTAGCAGTTTCCCTTGTCCCAGACCTTTCTTGGGTAATTAAAAAGAGTTTAACTTTTATTTTTAGAACCACAATCTAATGTTTTTATTAAACTATAATTACAGGATGTTCAGCTCATAATTAGTTCTGGTTTAGAGATAAGAAGGAGGGTTGGGATTAGATGGAGGTATATTAATAGGTGTTCTCGTGTGTGGGAGGGATTTATAAAGGTAATGTGAGGGGGAAGAGGGCCTCGTTGTGTTATAATAAATATGTATAGGGAGTAGGAAGCAGTTAGTAGAATGCCAGACCCTGTAATGATAATAGTTCATTGAGATCATTTAAAAAGGGAGGAGATGATGAGAAGTTCCCCTATTAGGTTTGGAGAGGGGGGTAAAGCCAGGTTTGCTAAATTAGTGAGGAATCATGAAGTTGCTATTAGTGGAAGGATAATTTGTATGCCTCGGGTGAGAAGGAGGGTTCGGGTATGTGTTCGTTCGTAGTTGGTATTAGCTAAGCAGAAAAGAGTAGACGAGATAAGACCATGGGCAATTATTAGGGCGGTTGCACCTGCAAAACTTCATGGTGTTTGGATAAGGATGGCTGCTGCTACAAGACCTATGTGACTTACTGATGAGTAAGCGATTAGGGATTTGAGGTCTGTTTGGCGAAGGCAGGTGGAGCTTGTTATAATAATGCCTCAAAGGGCTAGAATTAGGAATGGGAAGGCTATTTCTTTTGTTAGGGGGCTAAGAATAGGAATGATTCGTATTATTCCGTATCCTCCTAGTTTTAATAGGACTGCGGCTAGGATTATGGAGCCGGCAATGGGGGCTTCTACGTGGGCTTTGGGTAGTCAGAGATGTGCTCCGTATAGGGGTATTTTTACTAGGAAGGCGATTAGACATGCGGCTCATCAGAATTTGTTTGCTCATGAGTTGAGATTTAGGAGCTGGGGAAATTGGAGGGTTAATATTGAGAGTGAGCCTAGATCATTTTGTAGGAGGAGGAGGGCTACTAAGAGGGGTAGGGAACCGATGAGTGTGTAGAATAGGAAGTAGGTTCCTGCATTTAGTCGTTCAGTTTGGTTTCCTCAGCGAGTGATGATAATGAGTGTTGGAATGAGGGTTGCTTCAAATATAATATAAAATAGGACTATTTCGGTGGCACTGAAGGCTATAGTTAGGAGGAGTTGGAGGGTAATAAGTAAATTAATGTAAATGCGTTGTCGGGTGGATGGTTCATTGTCAAGGTGATTTTGACTGGCAAGTATTATTAGTGGAAGGAGTCAGCAGGTTAATACAAGTAGCGGGGATGACAGGGGATCAATTCCTAGGTGAGGATTGGAAAAGTCTCAGCCGATTTCTGTGTTTCATTTAAGTCAGTATAAGCTAGTGAATGCGATGAGAAGGCTGTGGGTAATGGAGGTGGTTCATAATCATTTTTTAGGGGTGAGTCATGAGATTGGGTATAATATAATTGTGGGGATAATAATTTTTAGCATTGTAGGAGATTGAGATTTTTTAATGTATCTGAGCCATGGGTGCGGGCTGTAGCTACTAGTAGGGCTAGACCTGAGCTTGCTTCGCAGGCTGAGAATGTTAATAGAATTATGGGTGTAAGAGAACAGATAGGGGAAGTTATTGTTATTGATCAGAGAGAAATAGCGATAAATAGGGATAATATTATACCTTCGAGGCAAATGAGGGCGGATAAAAGATGGGAGCGGTTTAGGGCTAGGCCTATGAGGCTTAGGACAAAGGCAGAGGAGAAGGTGAAATGAATAGGGGACATAAGGTACTTATGGGTTTTCACCATAATTAATTGAGCCGAAATCAATAGTCTTAATTTTGGACTAAGTACCTATTCTGCTCATTCTAAGCCCCCTTGAAGTCATTCGTAAACTAGGCCTAAGGTCAGGAGTAGTAAAATGGTTGTTGCCCATAAAGAAGTGATGAGGGGGGAGTTAAGTTGGTTTCCTCAGGGTAATGGTAGAAGGAGGGCAATTTCTAGGTCAAATAGGAGAAAGAGGATGGCAATTAGGAAAAAGCGGAGTGAGAATGGGAGGCGTGCGGTGCCTAATGGGTCAAAACCACATTCGTATGGAGATATTTTTTCGCTGTCAGGGTTAAGGGTGGGGAGTCAGAAGGCTAATGTTGCTAAGATTAGGGAAATGAGGGTTGTAAGGGTGACAATAAATGTGATGAGGTTCATTACTTTTCCTTGGATTTTAACCAAGATTAAATGATTGGAAGTCATTTGTACTAGTCTTTATACTAGAAAAGTAATTGTTATGAACCTCATCAGTAGATTGAAACGTAAAGAAACAATCAGACTACGTCGACGAAATGTCAGTATCATGCGGCGGCTTCAAAGCCAAAATGGTGGTGGGATGTAAAGTGATATTGGATTTGTCGTAGGAGACAGATTAATAGGAATGAGGAGCCAATAATTACGTGAAGACCATGGAAACCTGTGGCGACGAAGAAGGTGGTTCCGTAAATGCCGTCAGCGATAGTGAAGGGGGCTTCGTAGTATTCTATAGCTTGTAATGTGGTGAAATAAAATCCTAAAATGATTGTGAGGGTGAGGGCTTGGGTAGCTTCTTTTCGGTTTCCTTCTATGATACTATGATGGGCTCAGGTGACTGTTACTCCAGAGGCTAGGAGAACTGCAGTATTGAGAAGAGGAACTTCGAAAGGGTCTAGGGGGTGGATGCCCGTAGGTGGTCAGCAGCCTCCTAATTCAGGGGTTGGGGCAAGACTTGAGTGGTAAAAGGCTCAGAAGAATCCAATAAAAAAGAAAACTTCTGATGTAATAAATAGGATTATTCCATATCGTAAGCCTTTTTGAACGGGCTGGGTATGATGGCCTTGGAAAGTTCCTTCTCGAATAATGTCTCGTCATCATTGGATTATCGTTAAGGTGAGTAGTAGAAGGCCTAGATAAAGCAAGGATAGGGTGTGAAAGTGGAATCAGATGGCAAGGCCTGAGGTTATAAGGAGGGCTGCGACTGCTCCTGTAAGGGGTCATGGACTTGGGTCAACTATGTGGTATGCGTGTGCTTGGTGGGCCATTTAAACGTTTTCTTGTAGGTATAGGCTCAGAAGTAGAACGAAAACGTAAGCTTGGATTATTGCTACGGCGACTTCTAGAATTGTGAGGAGGAACAAAATAAGTGAAGTGAGAAGGGCAATTGAGGGTATAATAGAGATTAGGACGAAAGCTGCAGTTGCAATTAGCTGTATTAGAAGATGGCCTGCTGTAAGGTTGGCTGTTAGCCGGACCCCTAGGGCTAGGGGTCGGATAAATAAACTAATAGTTTCGATGATAATGAGAATTGGTACTAAAAGGGTAGGTGTTCCTTCTGGTAGGAAGTGGCCTAGGGCTACTGTTGGTTGGTTGAGCATGCCAATTAAAATTGTAGTTAATCAAAGGGGGATGGCAAATGCTATATTTAGTGAGAGTTGGGTTGTTGGGGTGAAAGTATATGGAAGTAGTCCTAAGAGGTTGATGGTAATTAGGAATAGTATAAGTGCTGTGAGGATTGAGGCTCATTTATGTCCTCCGAAATTTAGTGGTTGTATAAGTTGATAGGTGAAGCGGTTAATAAATCAGGTTTGTAAAGTAAGTAGGCGGTTGTTTAGTCATCGTTTAGTTGGTGTGGGGAAAATGAGTCAAGGAGTTGTAATTGCTAAGGCGATGAGAGGAATCCCTAATAGTGATGGGCTTAAGAATTGGTCGAAAAAGTTTAGGCTCATGGTCAGTTTCAGGGGGCTGGTTGAGATTTTTGGGTATTTTTTGTGGTTGGGTTATTATTGAATAGGTAAGATATTACTTTGCCTGGTATAATAGTTAGGAAAAATACTCATGCAAATAAGAAGATTAAAAATCAAGGGCTTGGATTGAGTTGAGGCATGTCATTAAGGGTGGTTGGGAATCACCAATTTTTAGCTTAAAAGGCTAATGCTAGGCCCAGTTTTAGCTTCTTAATGAAAGTTCTTCAAGTATTAGTGAGGATCAGTTCTCGAAGTGTTCTAATGGAACTGCTTCAACTACAATAGGTATAAAGCTATGGTTGGCCCCACAGATTTCGGAACATTGGCCATAAAAGATTCCTGGGCGAGAGATAATGAAGGCTGTTTGGTTTAGGCGTCCTGGTACTGCATCAATTTTTACTCCTAGTGCTGGGACTGTTCATGCATGGAGAACATCTTCTGCGGTTACTAAGACTCGAATTGGGGATTGTATGGGGACCACCATACGATGGTCTGCTTCTAAGAGGCGGAATTGTCCGGGGGAAAGATCTTCCGTTTGAATCATATATGAGTCGAATTCTAGGTCTTGATAATCTGTATATTCGTAGCTTCAATATCATTGATGACCAAGGGCCTTAATTGTAATGTGGGGGTCATTGATTTCGTCTATTAGGTAAAGAATACGTAGAGATGGTAGGGCGATTAAGATTAGAATAATTGCTGGGACGATAGTTCAGACGATTTCGATTTCTTGGGAGTCTAGAATATACTTGTTGGTTAATTTGGTCGAAACTGTTGCTACAATGACGTAAAGAACTAATGAGCTGATAAGAAACACGATTATAAGGGTATGATCGTGGAAATGGAGTAGTTCTTCCATAACGGGGGAAGCTGCATCTTGAAAACCTAATTGTGAGGGGTGTGCCATGTTTAAGATTCGTGGGATTTAAACCCACAATTTTGCCCTGACAAGGTAATGTAATGTTATTTTACTAGAATCTCAAGAAAGTGACAGAGTGGTTATGTGGTTGGCTTGAAACTAATTAATGGGGGTTCAATTCCTTCCTTTCTTGCTTTTAATAAGGTCGTTGAACTTGAACAAATGCTGGTTCTTCGTAGGTGTGATAAGGTGGTGGACATCCATGTAATCATTCTACATTTGTATGGGGTAGCTCGATATATATGATTTCACGTTTTGATGCAAATGCTTCTCAGAGAATAAACATCATGATAATTACGGCTAGTAATGAAATTAAAGAGCCTACTGATGAAATAACGTTTCAGAAGGTGTAGGCATCTGGATAATCTGAATATCGTCGTGGTATTCCGGCTAAGCCTAGGAAGTGTTGTGGGAAGAATGTCATATTTACTCCTACAAATATAACTAGGAATTGTGTTTTTGTTCAGGTAGAATGTAGGGTGTAGCCTGTGATAAGTGGGAATCAATGGACGAAGCCAGCTATAATAGCGAATACTGCTCCTATTGATAGAACGTAATGGAAATGAGCCACAACGTAGTAGGTGTCGTGTAGAACGATGTCTAGGGATGAGTTGGCTAGGACGATGCCAGTTAGTCCTCCAATAGTAAATAGGAAAATAAAACCTAGGGCTCAAAGGAGGGGTGTTTCTCATTTAATAGAGCCACCATGAAGGGTAGCCAATCAGCTAAAGACTTTTACTCCGGTTGGGATAGCAATAATTATAGTTGCTGAGGTGAAATAGGCTCGCGTATCTACGTCTATTCCAACTGTAAATATATGATGAGCTCAAACAATAAAGCCAAGAAGGCCAATTGCTATTATTGCTCAAACCATTCCTATGTAACCAAAAGGTTCTTTTTTCCCTGAATAGTAGGCTACGACATGGGAGATCATGCCGAAGCCTGGTAGAATAAGAATATATACTTCTGGATGTCCAAAGAATCAAAAGAGATGTTGGTAAAGAATGGGGTCTCCTCCACCTGCTGGGTCGAAGAAGGTTGTGTTAAGATTACGATCTGTGAGAAGTATAGTAATGCCTGCTGCCAGAACTGGGAGTGATAGTAAAAGGAGGACTGTTGTAATGAGAATAGATCAGACGAAGAGAGGTGTCTGATATTGGGAGATTGTGGGGGGTTTCATATTAATAATTGTTGTGATAAAGTTAATGGATGCTAGAATAGAGGAAACACCGGCTAAGTGAAGAGAAAAGATAGCAAGGTCTACGGAAGCTCCGGCGTGTGCAAGATTACCAGCTAATGGGGGGTAAACTGTTCATCCTGTGCCAGCTCCGGCTTCTACTCCTGCTGAGGCTAGTAGTAGAAGGAAAGATGGGGGAAGGAGTCAAAAGCTTATATTATTTAGTCGTGGAAAGGCTATATCTGGAGCGCCAATTATTAGGGGAACTAGTCAGTTACCAAATCCTCCGATCATAATTGGTATTACTATGAAGAAAATTATTACGAAGGCGTGGGCGGTAACAATTACATTGTAGATTTGGTCATCACCCAATAATGCGCCTGGTTGGCTTAATTCGGTTCGGATTAATAGACTGAGACCAGTGCCCACTATCCCCGCTCATGCACCAAAGATTAAATAAAGGGTGCCAATATCTTTGTGATTAGTAGAGAATAATCAACGATTAACTATTGCCACAGGTAAGATGGCTGAGGTTTAAGTGGCGGATTGTAGCTCCGTAAAGAGAGGTTCAAATCCTCTTCTTATCAAACATCAGCCTTGTAGTATTAATATACATGGGATTGCAAATCCCAAGAAGGAGAATAGGCTCTCCCGGGGCTTCTCCCGCCTCACTGCCGTTTAACGGCGGGAGAAGCCTAGATAAAAGTTCGCTGGATTAAACGCTTAGCTGTTAACTAAGATTTTATAGGATCGAGGCCTATTTATCTAGTGAGGCTTTGGCTTAATGAAAGTATCTGAATTGCAATCAGGAGATGTAAGGTAAAATCTTGCAAGTCTTGTGCAGAAATTAAGAGACTTTCACTCTTGTTTAAAGCTTTGAAGGCTTTTGGTTTGTTTAAACCTAAACTTCTAGGCGGTTAGTGAGAGGATTATGGGGGTAAGTGGAAGGAGAAGGAGGGATAGGGATGTTGTTGAGGTTAAGAGTAGGTTTGGTTGGAGGGTTTTTGTTCGTCATGATGATGAGGAGGTGATTGGGTTAGGGGATAGGGTGAGGGTGATTGAATAGCATAGGCGTAGATAAAAGAATAGGCTGAGTAGTGCTGTTAGGGCTATGATTGTGACTGGGATAAAGAGGTTTTGTTTAGTTATTTCTTGAATAATAAGTCATTTGGGTATAAATCCTGTAAGGGGAGGGAGTCCTCCTAGGGAGAGGAGGGTTAGTATTATTATGATGGTTAGTAGTGGTGATTTAGCTGATGAAATAGCGATTGAGTTAATTTTTATGGTGTTGTTTATGTTAAATATAAGGAATAGGGATGAGGTTATGGTGATGTAAATGATCAGGTTGAGTAGGGTGAGATTTGGGGAGTAGTGTAGAATAATAACTATTCAGCCAATATGGGCGATTGATGAATATGCTAGGATTTTTCGTAGTTGTGTTTGGTTAAGGCCTCCTCAACCACCAATAATAATTGATAAAACTCCTATGGTCATGAGTAATGTTGGGTTGAGGAGGGGGTAAAGTTGTAGTAGAATTGCGAATGGTGCAAGTTTTTGTCATGTGGAGAGTATAAGTCCTGTAATTAGATTGAGTCCTTGGAGAACTTCTGGTAGTCAGAAGTGTAGGGGTGCTAGTCCAATTTTTAATGCTAAAGCAATGGAGAGGAGTGTGGCGGAGGCTGGGTTAATAATTTCTGTAATATTTCATTGACCTGTGAGTCAAGCATTTATGGTTCCGGCAAATAGGAGGAGGGTGGAGGCAGTGGCTTGTGTGAGAAAATATTTTGTGGTGGCTTCTGTTGCTCGTGGGTGGTGTTGATAAATTATAAGGGGAATAATAGCTATTGTGTTAATTTCTAATCCTACTCAAATTAATAATCAGTGTGAGGCAATGAATGTTATTGTGGTACCTAAGATTAGGCTAAGGATTGTGATGGAGAGAATTAATGGGTTCATTAGTAGAGGAAGGATTTTAACCAACATGTTTGGGGTATGGGCCCAAGAGCTTAAATTAGCTGACTTTACTTAGGAAATAGTATAATTGGAAGTACTAAGGGTTTTGATCTCTTGGGTGCAGGTTCGAATCCTGTTTTTTTAATGAAGGAAGAGGAATGGCTTTAACATTCATTATCCACTCTATCAAAGTGGCCCTTTAATTCAGGCACTTTTCCTTTTAGGAATTTATTGGCGGGAGGCTGGCGGTAGCGATGGGTAAGGTGATATGTCATAGAATCATGGCTAGTGTTATCGGTAGGAAGTTTTTTCAGACGAGGTGTATAAGTTGATCATATCGAAACCGTGGGTAAGAGGCTCGAATTCATAGGAATAGTAGGGTTAATGTGGTTGCTTTAAGTATGAGGTTGAGGGTAGTGAGTTGTGGGAGGTGAGGGTTATAGGATGTTCCTAGGAATAGGATAACAGAGAGGGTGTTTATTAATAGGATATTGGAATATTCAGCTAAGAAGAATAGGGCAAATGAGCCCCCTGCATATTCAATGTTGAATCCTGAGACTAGTTCGGATTCGCCTTCTGTGAGGTCGAATGGGGCTCGGTTAGTTTCTGCTAATGTTGAGATATATCATATTATGGCTAGGGGTCATGCGGGGATAACTAATCAGATGGTTTCTTGGCTTAAGTTGAATGTGTGGAGTGTGAAACCTCCTGTAAATATGATTAGGGCCAGGAGGATTAGAGCAAGTGTTACTTCATAGGAGATTGTTTGTGCAACTGCACGGAGGGCTCCTATGAGGGCATATTTGGAGTTTGAGGCCCAACCTGACCCTAGAATGGTATAGACTGTTAAGCTTGAAATAGCCAGGATGAAGAGTAGACCTAGATTTAGGTTGAAGATTGAGTGTGGGAGGGGTAGGGGTATTCATAATAATAGTGCTAGGGTTAGGGCAATGGTAGGGGTGATTAGGAAGAGGAATTGGGAGGAGAAGGATGGTCGTACTGGTTCTTTGGTAAATAATTTAAGTCCATCGGCAATGGGTTGTAAAAGACCGTATGGGCCTACTACATTAGGTCCTTTACGGAATTGTATATAGCCTAAGATTTTTCGTTCAACTAGGGTAAGGAAGGCTGTGGCTAGTAGGATAGGGATGATGAAGGCTAATGGGTTAATAATGTAGAGGAGAATAAGATCTAGCATTAGTTAAGGAGAGGAGTTGAACCTCTGAATCAAAGAGCTTAGGTCTTTTGCATTTACCAGGCTCTGCCACCTTAACAAACCATTATCTTTGGTTTAAGGATGGCAGCCTTTATCTGCTTGAGTTTATTTCAGCAGGTTGGGTTGAAGCGTACCTAGGGCATGGGCTTCATTTTTCCGGTCCTTTCGTACTGGGAAGAATGCCGTCATAGATAGAAACTGACCTGGATTGCTCCGGTCTGAACTCAGATCACGTAGGACTTTAATCGTTGAACAAACGAACCCTTAATAGCGGCTACACCATTAGGATGTCCTGATCCAACATCGAGGTCGTAAACCCTTTCGGCGATGGGGGCTCTAAGAAAGGATTGCGCTGTTATCCCTAGGGTAACTTGGTTCATTGATCAGGATATGATTTTCCTGGGTCATTATTCGTTAGATTTTCTATTAATAAGAATTGTAATTCTAATTTTGAGTGATTTATCACCCATTCGATAAGGGGGTTTTGTTTTTCCCCTCGGTCGCCCCAACCAAAAACAAGTTAAGTTAGAAGGTTATTTTGTATTTTATACCCTAGGGTGGGAAATTTTTGATATCTAAAAATAACTTAAGTGTTTGAAGCTCCATAGGGTCTTCTCGTCTTATGTGTTTATTCTCGCTTCTGCACGAGAAGATCAATTTCATTGATTAGAAAGTAAAGACAGATAAACTCTCGTGATGCCTTTCATACGGGCCTTCAATTAAAAGACAAGTGATTACGCTACCTTCGCACGGTCAAGATACCGCGGCCGTTAAAAAATCACAGGGCAGGCGGGACCTCTTATACATGTAAGAGCAAGAGGCGATGTTTTTGGTAAACAGGCGGAGTTTGTGTTTGCCGAGTTCCTTTATTTTCTTTTAATCTTTCCTAAGGACACTCCTGTGTGGGGTTAACGATGGTTTGGATGGGCTTTTCTTGTTGTATTATTTAAATCATAAGGGCCTCAGTTTGGCATCGGTTGATTGTCAGTGATTTAATTCTTTCTGACTTATACTGGTGTGTTAGGAGGGAGTTAGTCCCTTATTACTCATTTTAGCATAATTTCTTTTATATGGGTTGGATAAAATAGTCCAATAGGTTTAAGGGGGTTATGAGTTTGTTATAGGGATTTGTTGGTGTAATATAGGCTTGAGCTGTGACGCTTTCTTTACAGGTGGCTGCTTTTGGGCCCACTGAGGAGTGATCCTTTAGGAATTATAATCATTACCCTCCTAATAAAGTTGTTTCTTAATTCAAAAAAGCTGTACCTTTTTTGAATAACTATTAATTTTTACAACTGGTTTTGTTAAAAGGATTTTTTGTTATCGAGTTGAAGAATTAATGCAGAATTTAAGTTCTTTTCTTGGACAACCAGCTATCACCAAACTCGATAGGCTTGTCACCGCTACTTGGGAGTCTTCCCCCTCTTTTGCTACAGAGGTGGGTTGGCTCTAATATGCTGCTCCGAAGTAGCTCGTTTGGTTTCGGGAAGTTAGACTAAAAAGCTTTTTGTCTAATTATTCTTGCTAAATCATGATGCGAAAGGTACGAGGGTGTGTCTCTGCTTTTTTATACTTTAATGATTTATTTCATTTCTTTTTCAGCTTTCCCTTGCGGTACTATTTCTATAGCTCAAAGGTTCTGTTCTATCGCCAATACTAGGAAGAATAAAATGTTTTAAATTTGGGTAGTGGGGTGTTTACATTAGATTAATAATGGAGGGGTGTGTGAATTTGTTTTGGCTAGCTTTGGGGTTCAAAATGACTCGAATTGCACGGGTATCTTCTCGGTGTAAGGGAGACGCTTTGCTGTTTTAGCTACATTTTGGTTAATCCAAGTGCACTTTCCAGTACACTTACCATGTTACGACTTGCCTCCTCTTGTTGGAAAATTTTTTTATTTAAATTTATGGTAATTTTTCGAGGAGAGTGACGGGCGGTGTGTGCGCGCTCCAGAGCCGGTTTCAGTATAATGTTCTGAAGTTTACTTACTGCTAAATCCACCTTTAAGAAGTTTTTCATGCTTCTGTTCGTGTGCTCTGGAAAGAGAATGTAGCCCATTTCTTCCCACTTCATTCGCTACACCTCGACCTGACGTATTGAGGGTAAAGGTCATTATGCTTACTGTTATGCCTTCACAGGGTGAGCTGACGACGGCGGTATATAGGCGGAATGGGCAAGAAGTGGTGAGGTTAAACGCGGATTATCGGTTATAGAACAGGCTCCTCTAGGTGGGTTTGGAGCACCGCCAAGTCCTTTGGATTTTAAGCTAGCGCTTGTAGTGTCCAGGCGGTGTGTTAAGGTAAATTTATTTGTAACAATGTTTATGGTTAAGCATAGTAGGGTATCTAATCCTAGTTTGGGTCTTAACTGTCGTGAGGTCAAATACTCTGTTTATATAAAGTTACTTTCGTGAATGGTGTTTTTAAGCATGAGAGCGTATAACAGCTTAATGGGGTCTTAACTTTATTTTGGGTAAGATGTTTCTAATCACCCTTAACGCCGTGGAATATTAGTTTGTGTCACTCGTATAACCGCGGTGGCTGGCACGAGATTGACCAACTCTTTAAACTTTGATTGGCTCAAGCTTGCGCTTATGGTACAATGTTTATCACTGCTGAATTCCCTTGTGGGTGTGGCTGAGCGAGGTGTCATGGGCTGCTTTGGAGTGTGCCTGATACCGGCTCCTAATTAGATGTGTGGCTGATTAGGGCATTCTCACCGGAATGCTGAGACTTGCATGTGTAAGTCAAGTTATAACTAATATTGAGGCTAGGACCAAACCTTCGTGCCTGTGAAAAAGATTAGTTTTTATCTTAGCATCTTCAGTGCTATGCTTTTAGTTAAGCTACACTAGC